ATCTTTCTCCTGTTACATGAATCAAATGTTTCATTTCATCCGGGAAAAGCCATCTCTTTCTCAACAATGTCTTTGTCATTTGATCCAATAGCGTTCCGTTAGATAGGAACAGATTTGATAAATACTGATAACTCTCGGATAGAGTATTAGATCCATTAGATAATGAACTATTGGTTCTAAACCATCTCTGGCGATGAATCAACAATTCGAAGTGCTTTTCTTGCGTATTCTTGATGAACCAACGTTTATATATAGATGTAGAAGGATTCGTTTGGGAAGCAATAAGCCCCTTTGACATCTCTTCATCTGCAAAGAATTCTCGACGTGAAAACACAGAGACAAAGGGCTGATCTTTGAATAGGGAAAAGGATGGATCCGCAGGGTCCCAAATGAATTGGCTTGTTCGAAAAAAGCCTTGTTCTTTGGAAGATCTATCTCGTGTCTGGTATTGCGCGGTTCCACTCTGCAAGAACTCCGAATCATTCTCTTGAAGCTCATCCTCCTTATGATAAATGATCCGTTTGCCCCGAAATGACCCAATCCAATAGGGAAATCCCAATTCAGTGGGCCTTTCGATACAATCAAATAGATTGCGCCATATTCTAGGAGCCCAAACTATGTGATTGAATAAATCCTCCTCTATCTGTTGCGGATCGAGGGCCCCTTCTTCAAACTCCGATTTGTATTTTTCATATAGAAATCTCTGATCAACGATAGAACAAGATCCATTTTGCATCATATCTAACGCCCCGCGCCTTGGTTCGGACCGAAGAAGTAATGTCACTCGATTATTATCAAACTGACTGCAATCTTTTTCTGTCCGCGAGGATCCCGCCAGAGCCAGAGCGCCTTCTACTTCTAATAGTAATAATAGTAATAGGCCATGAACTAGATCAGAATCATTCTCAACGAATCCATAAGAAGTGATCCACTTCTTTTCATTGGGTCTGGATGAAGACCAAAGATCTTGAGCGACCGATCCGGCAGAACAACTCAAAAGATAAAGAAGTATCGTGAATTTATTCATGCTCGTTCCAAGTTCGAAGTACCATTTGTACAAATAAGAACCCCCTCCCTTACATGATTTCTTCTTCATATAGATAGATATAGGATCTATGGGGCAATTACTTAGAAGTACATTTTGTGCAACAGCCCTTCCTATCTGATAGAAAAGGATCCCATGATCCTGAACCGATCTTATCTGGGATCGAAAATCCCAAGTTTTTCTATGAAGAGCTGATCTAATTGTATTAGTTTCTATAATGGATTTCTTCTGTGTAATACTAATTGATAGGGCCTCATTGATAAGTGCTACAAGATCTCGCGCATTGGAACCCATGGTTATGGACCCGAATCCATTAGTATGGAACATCCTCTTTTCCAAGTGAAATCCCCTAGTATATGAAAGAATGAAAAAGTGCTTTCGTTGTTGTGGAAGAAGAAGCCTTCGTATCTTAATGCATGTATTTAATCGATTCGGAGCTATTAGAGCGGGATCCACTTTTTGGGGAATATGAGTCGAAGCAATAACAAGAATCTTTCCAGTGGAACATCTTTCACAATCCCTGGAGAGATGGTTCTCTAATAGACCGAGGGATAAGTAATTCGACTCATTCACATGCAGATCATGAATGTTTGGAATCCATATTATGCAAGGAGACATTGCTTTTGCTAATTCGAATTGAAGGGTGATATCAAATTGGTCTCTTTTTGGCGTCATATACATAGTTAGCAGCTCCGTATCAATATCAAGGTCATCATCAATATCGATATCGATATCGTCACTATCATCAATAGGATACTTGTCATCCAGGAACTTGTTCGGAAATACCGTAATGAAAGGAACATAGGAGTTTGTCGCTAGGTATTTGACCAAACAGGATCGTCCAGTTCCTATAGAACCTATCACTAAAATACCTCTAGAAGGGGATAGGGCTAAGCGGAGCGAAAAGGGTTTTCCATGAGGAGATGGGGAATGAAAACTATTAGCCCCGCACGAGGTTTGTGAATAAGCGATTGTCTGATAATGAGCAAGGAATATCCGTCTTTCTGCTAAACAGGATCTATTGAACTCATAATTCATTAGATTCTTTTTCTGAATGTCAACTAAGTATCGTAAGGAAGTTGATCCCGGTTGTTCAATCATTTGATAACCAGAGTCATTCTTTGATAAATGATCACTATGAGTCAGATTCAATAGAATTTGATCAATCCTTCTTTCTGTCGTTAAGGTGGAGAGCTGAACCAAGAATTCTCTTTCTTCATCATCAATCAAATCACTGTTCGCGACCCAGAATTCTATTTTCTCATCAATCCAATCACCGTTCACGTTTTTTTTTTTTCTTATCAATGAATAGATCTCTTTACTTGTACGACTTAGATGTCTCGTATTTCTTGAAAAAATGATTGGATTTGGTATGATACTTACAAGATCAATGAGATTGATCTTCCAATATTTCTTCTTAGAACGTATTGATTTGACCCCATAAGCGGGACCACC